CCAGCAAAATAATTTGATTAAATCGAATAAGTTCATTCGATCTAATAAGTACCTTGTGGCAAAATTGCGAATTCGGATCTTTAGTATTCTCTTATTTATGACCTGCGCCTACTCTTTAAGCAGAATACCGTTCCCCATCAAACCCTCAACAAAAACGGAAGAAATAGATGTAGAAATAGAAACATCCGATGAAGAAGATCCTTCTTCTTTTTCCGAAGAAAGGGCGGATCCGAACAAAATCGATGAAACGGAAGAAATTCGAGTGAATAGCAATAAAAATCATGAAAATTCTACCATTTTTCCGAAAAAAATGGCAAATAACGACCCTTTTTTCTTTGAAAAAAATCTTGCCACTCTTCTTTTCGATTTCAATCAGTGGAATCGACCCCTTCGCTACATAAAAAACGATAAATTTGAACAAGCTATCCGAAATGAAATGTCACATTATTTTTTTGACCGATGTAAAAGTGATGGAAAATATCGAATGACTTTTACGTGTCCTGCTAGTGTATCGATTTTTTTGGAAAGGCTAAAAAGAAGGCTGTTATCCCCGGAACTGTGGCCTTATTTCTTCGATGATAATCCACCGGACCCATACGATTTTTGGATTTTTACCAACGAAAAAAAAGAAAGAAAAGAAAAAAAAGCATTTCTAAATCGAATCAAATCTCTCGATAAAAAATCTAGTTTTTTGAATAGACTCGAAACAAGAACTCGATTATGTAATGATGATTCTAGAAACAAATACTTACCAAAAAGGTATGATCCTTTATTGAGCGGATCGCGTCGAAAAACAATCGAAAAAAATGCAATCCTGAAAAAAACTTCGAAAAAAAAATTTTTTCAAAATTTTCGGATAAATAAATTGCATCAAATCCTCGTTCCGTACACCGATAAACTAGGAGAATTTATAGAGATACAGAATAAAGAGCGAAAGATTTATGCGGAGGATATCAAAAATGAGGAATTACCGATCATTGACAAGATCGTTGACACGGTCATTGAAAAGTTTCTTCCTCCCGTCGTTGATACTTTTCGCCTTGTGCTCAACACTCACAAATGGATTTGTTTGGCTCGGTTACAGGCTATTGTCGCGGGAAATATCCACTACGCGATAGCTGTGCAATGTACGTTTTGGAGGCATACAGCTCCTGGTACCTCTTATTTGTCTAATTTGATAGGCTTCAGGAATTTAAAGAATGTGTGTCTAAAATGTTATGAAGACATTCTATCGAAATCCCATTTTAATTGGGATCTTTTGATGAGGACTGGTTACGCACATGTGAGGTATGAACATATGGGTTATCTGGGAGACTTTATTCGGAAAATAGAGTACGCTCTAGAAGAAAAACTAGACGAGTATTACGCTTACCTAAACTTTGGCTGTGGCTCTCTAGTTACTTCTTGGTATACCCTTGATTGGCTAGATCAAAATTATTATCAGAATAAGAAAAAGTTCGAAAAAGAAAAGTCCGAAAAAGAAAAGTTCGAAAAAGAAAAGTTCGAAAGACCAAAGGCAGAAAGAGCAAAATTAGAAAAGTTAAAAAGAAAACATGAAATGCTTTTTTTTAAAAAAGTATTATTTTTCCTACATGATGATGCTAATGATGCTAATAGTCAAAACAGAAACATAAGTCAAAATAAAATAAACGAAATCAGTAAAAAAATTCCTCGATGGGAATACAAATTAATCACTGAGTTAGAACAACAATCAGGAGAATTTCAAGATATTCCCGAAGATTTTGAAATTCGTTCAAGAGAAGCCAAAGAGGTAGTGATTTTTACTGATATCAAAGATGATAAAGATGATCCTGATGAAATGGAAGAGATGTCTACGACACGCTATTTAGAACAACCGGACTTTGATCGAGATCTAATCAAGGGGTCTGTGCGGGCGCAAAGGCGCAAAGTAGTTATTTGGAAAGTGTTTCAAGGAAATGCGCATTCCCCCCTTTTTGTGTACAGAATCAAAAAATCCATTTTCTTTTCTTTAACATCTAATATGTTTGAATTGATTAAATCCATTTTTAGAAATAGGGTGTGGAAAGGGGAAGCATTCCAAATTGTAGAGTCTACAAACGAACAAACAAAAATAGAAGAAAATAGAATAGAAATAGAAGACGAAGACGAAGAAAAAAAAGAGATGGAGATACTAGAGGAAGAGGCGCGAATGAAGATAGCGGAAGCTTGGGATAATGCCCATACTTATGGGCAAGGAATAAGAGCTTGTTTGTTGCTAATTCAATCTATTTTTAGAAAATATATTCTCTTACCTTCGTTTATAATTGCAAAAAATCTTGGGCGTATATCCCTATCCCAACGTCCTGAATGGTCTGAGGATTTTCGGGAATGGAATAGAGAGATGCATCTTAAATGTACTTATAATGGAACGCCATTATCAGAAACAGAATTGCCTGAAAATTGGTTCATAGAAGGTCTTCAGATCAAAATATTATTCCCTTTCCGTCTGAAACCTTCGCACAAACGCAAATTAAGATCTTATCAAGAAAAAGAGGATTTCCGTTTTTTAACGGTTTTTGGACTCGAAGCTAAACATCCTTTTGGTTTTCCCGAAAAACGACCTTCCTTTTGGAAACCTGTTTTGAAAGAACTGGGAAAAAAAGTTCGAAAAATGAAAAAGAACTATTTCAAAGGAAAAAAAAAAAGACTTGCAAAAGTTTCCAAAGAAAACCCAATTCAATTAAGAAAAGTAGAAATCTATGAATCGAATGAAATTCAAGAAGAAAAAGATTCCATAATTAGCAATCAAATAATTAACCAATCTTTTGGTCAAACAGTATCGCCGGGTTTGACAAATTCTTCATTGACAGAAAAAAAAATAAAAGATCTGACTGAGCGAATAGGGAAAATTAGAAATCAAATAGAAAGAATAGAAAGAATTAGAAAGAAGAAAAGGAAAAATGATACTAGTCCTAACAAAACATTTAATGCTAAATTCTTAGAAAAATGGAAAATATTCAAAAGAAGAACTGTTCGATTCATTTCTAAATTTCCCCTTTATTTGAAAATTTTCATTGAACTACTATCTCGGCACAGATTTTTTTCTAGGAGTGAATGGAAACTATCAGGGGTATGGAAATCTACTATCTATTATATAGAAGAGTTTGTTTTATTTAGTAAATTTTATTTACTAAGGATATGGAAATTTATTTTATATATTATGTTTGAAGGTTGGTTTAAGATCTATTATATTTTACTTTGTATTGTACGTGATATACGGTTTATTTTAAATTTTGTTGTAGATCATTCAAATTTGGATATTTCTACTCAAATTAGGTTAAGAACCCTAATTGACAAAATGATGAATAACTGCATAGAGCTAATTTTTCTATCCCTGGACCTAACATTTAAGAATACTAGTAGTAATAAAAAAAAGAAAAATCTCATTCCCTTTAAAAAATCCCTTGATAAGATTAGGGATATGAAAAGCAATTTACATATTTTTTTTGACTTATCTTGCGTATCACAAGCCTATGTATTTTACAAATTATCCCAAATGCAAGTTAGTAATTTGCATAAATTAAGACCTGTTCTTCAATATCAAGGAATCTCTTTGTTTCTTAAGCCCGAAATAAAGGATTCTTTGGAAAAACAAGGAATGGTTCATTCAAAATTAAAATTAAATGATAAGAAACTTAGGAATTATGAACAAAATCAATGGAAAAAGTGGTTAAGAGGGTATTCTCCATACAATTTATCGTCGATCATATGGTCGAGATTAATGCCTGAAAAATGGCGAAATACTTCCCATTGTATAGCTACAAAGGAAAAATTAAGCAAATGCAATTCATATGAAACAGACCAAGTAAGTGATTCAAAAAAAAAAAGGGAAGTATACAAATTAGCGAATCAAAAAGAAAATTTTCACAAATCTTATCGATATGATCTTTTAGCAAATAAATTTCTTAACTCCGAAAAATTTCAAGGAAATAAGAACGGAGAGCTTTCTTGTAACACGCACAAGGACCCACTTTATGATATTCTGAAAACCACCCCTATCTATAATTATGTGGATATGCTAGCTGTGGAAAAAATGGTAAATAGAAAATATTTGCGTTGGAAAAGTTTGTATCGTAAAGAAAAAGTGGATATTGAGTCCTGTATCACGATCGATGCCAACAGGAATCCAAATATTCAAAGGGAAACTAATAAGTATTTTCAAATATCTATTAAAAATGGATATTCTGAAATTTGTTATTTTAGGCTTCCAGACAATCTCCCAAAATTCCACAACGTTTTTGTTGATTGGATGGGAATGAATGAAAGAATGCTAAATTATTCTATCTCGAATCTAGAGGGTTGGTTCTTCCCAGAATTGGTCTTATTTCATCAGGCATATAAGACCAAACCTTGGTTTAGACCAAATCAATTACTTCTTTTAAATCGAAATGGAAATGAAAATAGTAGTGAAAAGAAAAAAATAAAATTCAAAAAAAAGCAAGGAAATCAAGAAGAACCCAAAAAAGGAGAAGATTTTGGATCTGTTCTGTCACAAGAAAAATCTAGTGAAGAAAATTCTGTAAAATTGGACAGGAAAAAGAAGAAAAAGAAAAAAAGTCAACTAGATTCCTTCCTGGAACGTTATTTACTTTTTCAATGTAAATGGTGGGACAGTACTTTGGACGAAAAATTGATGAATAATATTGAGGTCTACTGTCTCTTGCTTAGACTAATGGACCCAAGAAAAATTCTCTTATCTTCAATTCAAACAAGAGAAATCGATTTGGATAGACTGACGATTCAAACTAGTCTAACTCATGCGGAATTACTGAAGAAGGGAATATTGATTATAGAACCCATTCGTCTGTTTGGAAAAATTGATGGACAACTCTTGATGTATCAAACCATAAGTACTTCGTTGGTTGATAAGAGTAAGTACCAAACAAATCCAAAATACCAAGAAGAAAGGTATGTTTCTAAGAATTATTTTGATTTCCTTATTCCTGAAAATATTTTATCGTTTCGACATCGTAGAAAATTGAGAATTCTAATTTCATTGAATTCAAAGTATCGAAACGATGAAAATAGAATTCTCCTATTTTGGAACGAAAAGAACAGAAAAAACAGCAACCAAGCTTCGCCCGAGAATAAAGGTCTTAATATAGAAGAAAATGCATTAATGAAATTAAAGCTCTTTCTTTGGCCTAATTATCGATTAGAAGATTTGGCCTGTATGAATCGGTATTGGTTTAATACCAACAATGGCAGTCGTTTCAGTATGTTAAGGATACATCTATATCCACGATTGAAAATGGAAAATTCGTAGATAAGAACTCTATACCCGTCTATCATATAGAATAGAAAGTATATGATAGACGGGTATATATGAAAATAGGAAAAAATATAGGGTATGGGGTATAGGGTATATGAAAGAAATATGCGGACCACACATTTGAGTCTTCCCTTTCATGGATATATCCAATATTAAATGAATAATGTAGGACTTCAATCTCGAAATGAATCAATAGAACTTTTTTTTTTTTAGGTCTAAACCCTTCAATGGAAAAATGGACTACTCCTTTTCTACCTCTATCTCAATCCGATTCCAGTTTGGATGGATTGATTTGAATTCAGAAAAGGAGTAGTTTTCAAATAACTTGGAATTAGATTTTTGTATATACCAATTCAAATTAATGGCATTATTATTACTGATCGGTAAAATCCATATCTTTCAAAAGGAAGGGGGAATTTTTCTATGGTAAAAAATTCATTCATTTCGGTTATTTCTCAAAAAGAAAACACAGAAAACAGGGGGTCTGTTGAATTTCAAGTATTCACTTTCACCACTAAGATAAGTAAACTTACTTCGCATTTGGAATTACACAAAAAAGACTCTTCATCTCAGAGAGGTTTGCGGAAAATTTTGGGAAAACGTCAACGACTACTGGCCTATTTGTCAAAAAAAAATAGAGAACGTTATAAAGAATTAATTGGCGAGTTAGATATTCGAGAGATAAAAACTCGTTAACTTGAAGCCTAATACCATTTGCACTTTTATTCGTTTTCATTTTGACGAACTCTTCTTTTTACGTTCAAACAATGCATGGAAGAATGACTCGGGAAAAAAAACTTATGATTGCACCAACTACAAGAAAAGACCTCATGATAGTAAATATGGGCCCTCACCACCCATCAATGCACGGCGTTCTTCGGCTGATCGTGACTCTCGATGGGGAAGATGTTATCGACTGTGAACCAATATTGGGTTATTTACATAGAGGTATGGAGAAAATTGCGGAAAATCGAACAATTATACAATACTTGCCTTATGTAACGCGTTGGGATTATTTAGCGACTATGTTCACAGAAGCAATAACCGTAAACGCACCCGAACAGCTAGGCAATATTCAAGTCCCTAAAAGGGCTAGCTATATAAGAACTATTATGTTGGAATTGAGTCGTATCGCTTCTCATTTGTTATGGCTCGGCCCTTTTATGGCAGATATCGGGGCACAGACCCCTTTCTTCTATATTTTTAGAGAACGAGAATTGATATATGACCTATTCGAAGCTGCTACCGGTATGCGTATGATGCATAATTATTTTCGTATCGGAGGAGTAGCTGCCGATTTACCTCATGGTTGGGTAGATAAATGTTTGGAATTTTGCGATTATTTTTTAATCGGCGTTGCTGAATATCAAAAACTTATTACACGGAATCCTATTTTTTTAGAACGAGTTGAAGGCATAGGCATTATTCAGGCAGAAGAAGCACTAAATTGGGGTTTATCAGGCCCAATGCTACGAGCTTCCGGAATAGAATGGGATCTTCGTAAAGTTGATCGTTATGAGTGTTACGACGAATTTGATTGGGAGGTTCACTGGCAAAAAGAGGGGGATTCATTAGCTCGTTATTTAGTACGAATGGGTGAAATGGCAGAATCCGTAAAAATTCTTCAACAGGCCTTAGAGGGAATTCCTGGAGGGCCATATGAAAATTTAGAAATACGACGCTTTGATAGAATAAAAAACCCGGAATGGAATGATTTTGACTATCGATTTATTAGTAAAAAACCTTCTCCAACGTTTGAATTGCCCAAGCAAGAACTTTATGTAAGAGTCGAAGCCCCAAAAGGGGAATTGGGAATTTTTCTGATAGGAGATCAGAGTGTTTTTCCTTGGAGATGGAAAATTCGACCACCGGGTTTTATCAACTTGCAAATTCTTCCTCAGTTAGTTAAAAGAATGAAATTGGCTGATATTATGACGATACTAGGTAGCATAGATATCATTATGGGAGAAGTCGATCGTTGAAATGATAATTGATACAACAGAACTACAAGCTATCCACTCTTTTTCCGGATTTGAATCCTTAACAGAAGTCTATGGGATACTATGGACACTTATCCCTATTTTGACTCTTGTATTAGGAATCACACTAGGTGTACTAGTAATTGTTTGGTTAGAAAGAGAAATATCTGCAGGAATACAACAACGTATTGGACCTGAATATGCCGGGCCTTTGGGAATTCTTCAAGCTCTAGCAGATGGGACAAAATTACTTTTCAAAGAGAATCTTCTTCCATCTAGAGGAGATACTCGTTTATTCAATATTGGGCCATCCATAGCAGTGATATCCATTTTACTAAGTTATTCAGTAATTCCTTTTAGTTATCGACTTATTCTAGCCGATCTTAGTATTGGTGTTTTTTTATGGATCGCCATTTCAAGCCTTGCTCCCGTTGGACTTCTTATGTCGGGATATGGATCAAATAATAAATATTCCTTTTTAGGTGGATTAAGGGCTGCTGCTCAATCAATTAGTTATGAAATACCATTAACTCTATGTGTATTATCAATATCTCTACGTGTGATTCGGTGAGACATAAACTTTCCATATTTCTTTCTAGCAAGAAAGTTGAATATCTATTTTTTATTCATCGTCGGGGTTGATAAACTAAACCGGATAGTTAGATGAGTGAAATCAAACGGCTTCCTAATTTGCTGTTAAAGCCATTCAATCTCATTTCCTATGTACAAGAATTAAGTCAAAGGAAAGAATATCAGTTCTTATGTTTCCTTTACCCCAAGTTAGATTGGTTGAGTAGTAATCATGGCTTGAAGCGGGTTCAAAAGATCAACCCCCGGGGTTTTTACTATCTATTACCATGGAGGTATTAGTATTAACCTACTGGAAGATTCAAAAAATGAGTGGATGGTTAGGAAGACTAAGATACACAAAGGATTAGTAATGGAGATTAGATAACCTTTCCAAGAGGATATTTCTACCAAAGTAATTCGAATCGGGGCTTTAAGTTGGTAGAAATTCGTAAGAAGTACTCCCCTAGATTTTGATCCAGAGTATCTTCCTATTCACCGATTAAGTAAATAACTATCAAGAACGAAGAAATCTTTTATTTGGGTAATGCCGCCCTCCCTTATTTCCCGAGAAAGTAGAATAGGAACGAACAGAAGTGGAAAGACTAGAATTGCAAAAAGAGATCTTTTTTATTCATAAATTTTTCGATTTTTTCGATAGAAATAGAATCTTTGCTAGGTAATACAATATCTAATTTCGTAATCAAAAAAAAAAATAATAGGTTGCAATATCTCTGTGATATTCCTCAAAAAAGTTTTTTATTCAAGGATAAAGTTATTAATCAACAAAGAAAAATACAAACTTTTAAAAGATGAGATCAATTCAGAAGCACTTTATTTTTATTATAACTAGCAGACGGAATTTCATAGGTTAAATTCTAGGCCTTAGGATAAGAGTTTGACTCTCTATTGATCATGGATCCCACAAAGGGATCAAGATCAAAAATGTTGAAAGGCCCTTAGAGTTTTTTGTGACCTATGAGGAGCCGTATGAGGTGAAAATTTCATGTACGGTTCTGTAATAGCGACGGGAACAGTGATGTTATCGCCGACTATGATTATCTAACAGTTCAAGTACAGTTGATATAGTTGAAGCGCAGTCAAAATACGGTTTTTGGGGATGGAATTTGTGGCGTCAACCTATAGGGTTTATCGTTTTTCTAATTTCTTCTTTAGCCGAGTGTGAGAGATTACCTTTTGATTTACCAGAAGCAGAAGAGGAATTAGTAGCGGGTTATCAAACCGAATATTCAGGTATAAAATTTGGTTTATTTTATGTTGCTTCCTATCTAAATCTACTAGTTTCTTCATTATTTGTAACAGTTCTTTACTTGGGAGGTTGGAATCTTTCTATTCCCTACATATTCGTTCCTGAACTAACTAAAAGAAGTCAAGTTATTGGAACAATAATAGGTATCTTTATTACATTAGCGAAAACTTATCTGTTCTTGTTCATTTCTATTGCAACAAGATGGACTTTACCGAGATTGAGGATGGACCAACTATTAAATCTTGGGTGGAAATTTCTTTTACCTATTTCTCTAGGTAATCTATTATTAACGACTTCATCCCAACTTTTTTCACTGTAAAGAACTCGAATTTTTCTATCTTCAAAACCTGTCTCAAACAAGAGAAAGAAACAAGTATGAAATTATTTATAGATATTCCGATATGTTCCCTATGCTAACCGAGCTCTTGAATTCTGGTCAACAAACAATACGAGCTGCCAGGTACATTGGTCAAGGTTTCATGATTACCTTGTCCCATGCAAATCGTTTACCTGTAACTATTCAATACCCCTACGAAAAATTCATTGCATCGGAGCGTTTCCGGGGCCGAATACACTTTGAATTTGATAAATGCATTGCTTGTGAAGTATGTGTTCGTGTGTGTCCTATAGATCTACCCGTAGTTGATTGGAAATTGGAAACTGATATTCGAAAGAAACGATTACTTAATTACAGTATTGATTTTGGAATTTGTATATTTTGTGGTAATTGCGTTGAGTATTGTCCAACAAATTGTTTATCAATGACTGAAGAATATGAACTTTCTACTTATGATCGTCACGAATTGAATTATAATCAAATTTCTTTAGGTCGATTACCGGTGTCCATAACGGGCGATTACACAATTCGAACAATTTCGTCGAATTCACCTCAAATAAAAAATGTATAAAACCCTTGCATTTCCAAATTCCCAATCCCTTTGGAATCTAAGGGAATCGGGTTTTTGCTTGTTCAAGATAAACGAGCGATTGGTTGTCGAGAATCGTGGTTCATTTGGATAGAAAATTTATTTCTATTCGAATAATGATTAAATAATAAGAGTAGACCAATAACTGTATCTACCTCAATCCACACCAACCACCCTATTCACATTTTCTTCAATTAAGAAGTATCCTAAAAAGAAAAATAGGATAACTCCCCTTTTCCCGGTCGGGTCAACAAAGTCATGAAATATTTGGATTTACTTTTTCTATAAAATAAAATGGATTTACCTGGACCAATACACGATTTTCTTTTAGTTTTTCTGGGGTCGGGTCTTATATTAGGAAGTCTGGGAGTAGTCTTATTTCCAAATCCAATTTATTCGGCCTTTTCATTGGGATTGGTTCTTTTTTGTATATCTTTATTCTATATTCTATCGAATTCTTATTTTGTAGCTGCTGCGCAGCTCCTTATTTATGTAGGAGCTATAAATGTTTTAATTATTTTTGCTGTCATGTTCATGAATGGTTCAGAAGATTACGATTTCGAAGATTTTCAGCTTTGGACCGTTGGGGATGGAATTACTTCAGTGGTTTGTACAAGTCTTTTTATTTCACTACTTACTATTATTCTAGATACGTCCTGGTATGGGATCATTTGGACTACAAAAGCAAACCATATTTTAGAGCAAGATTTGATAAGTAATAGTCAACAAATTGGAATTCATTTATCAACAGATTTTTTTCTTCCATTTGAACTCATTTCAATAATTCTTTTAGTCGCTTTAATCGGTGCGATTGCTATAGCTCGTCAATAATAATAAATCTTTTAAAGGAAGAATTCTTAACTAAATCAAGGGAAAAAGAATGTGTCTAATCCCTTAATTTGAGTGCCCACCTAAAACGAAAATCAACTCAATTTCTTTTTAGAATTGATCTATTCCCAACCAATTCCCTTGTTTTCTTCCATACGTATTAGAATCGACTGGATTTAATTATTGTTCAGATTGAAATGAATCAAGATTGATAAGGGGTTGAGTAATGATGCTCGAACATGTACTTGTTTTGAGTGCCTTTTTATTTTCTATTGGTATTTATGGATTGATCACAAGTCGAAATATGGTTAGAGCCCTTATGTGTCTTGAACTTATATTAAATTCGGTTAATATCCATTTTGTAACGTTTTCGGATATGTTTGATGATCGTCAATTAAGAGGAGACATTTTCTCCATTTTTATTATAGCTATTGCAGCCGCTGAAGCAGCTATTGGATTAGCTATTGTTTCATCCATTTATCGTAATAGAAAATCCATTCGTATTAACCAATCCAATTTGTTGAATAAATAATATGAATCATAGAAAAGAAAATTCGAATATTCATAAATTACTTCCGACTGGACGGTTTGATATGGGTAAGGTATGATCATGTTTGCCGAAACATAAGAAATCAAAGGATTTTTGCGCTCGTTCATAAACAATTCATCATAAACAATTCAAGTCCATTGATTCTGATCACTCATTGATTCGTCTGGTATCTAATTACAAGATTGATTTAGAAGTTAGTTTACTAGACCGAAAATTCATGATGTTAAAAATTGTATAGATACAATGTCACACTCAGTAAAGATTTATGATACATGTATAGGATGTACTCAATGTGTCCGAGCTTGCCCCACCGATGTATTAGAAATGATACCCTGGGACGGATGTAAAGCTAAACAAATAGCTTCTGCTCCAAGGACTGAGGACTGTGTTGGTTGTAAGAGATGTGAATCCGCCTGTCCAACGGATTTCTTGAGTGTTCGGGTTTATTTATGGCATGAAACAACCCGTAGTATGGGTCTAGCTTATTGATACGTTCCATAAAACTCTACTTAAAATCCATTTTTTTTTTTTACCGACAAAATTCGTGCGCAAACTATTTGGATTTGATTTTGCGCACGGATTTTTATGGCCCAAGTGTATCTTGTCTTTACCACGAATCATTTTCCCTTCTTAACAATAATTGTTGTTTTACCAATATTTTCGGGTTCCTTAATTTTCCTTCTTCCACATAAGGGAAATAAAGTAATTCGTTGGTATACTATATGTATTTGTATTCTAGAACTCCTTCTAATAACTTATGCATTCTGTTATCATTTCCAATCGGATGATTCATTAATCCAACTAGAGGAGGATTATAACTGGATCCATTTTTTTGATTTCCATTGGAGACTAGGGATAGATGGGCTCTCAATAGGACCCATTCTATTGACGGGATTCATCACTACTTTAGCTACCTTAGCGGCTTGGCCGGTTACTCGAGATTCTCGATTATTTAATTTCCTGATGTTAGCAATGTATAGTGGGCAAATCGGATTGTTTTCTTCTCGGGACCTTTTACTTTTTTTCCTCATGTGGGAGTTAGAATTAATCCCCGTTTATCTACTTGTATCCATGTGGGGAGGAAAAA